TATATGGATATATCCATTTGACGTCAAAACAGAGCTTTTATTTATTTGAACGTTGGGCCCTTTAGATTTATGGAGTTCCCCCCCTTGTTTTCTAAGAATTCTCTATCCTTGTCTTTGTTTATGTTTTGGGTTGGAACAAATTACTATAATTCGTCCTCGCCTACGGATCAGTCGACATTTTTCACAAATTTTACGGACGGAGGCTCTTATTTTCATATTTGTCATTCCTTAAACTTAATTCTGAATCTCTTTATTGGAAGAAAATAAGTTTCTTTAAATTTTTAATTTCGAATTGTATCTCCATGAAATGAATGTTGAAATTGATAAAATCACCTAATCACTAATACCATTGGGAAGTGATTCAGAAATTAACCCTTAATTGAGTCTTTTTTTTGTTCTTTCACTTGAGGTATCAACTAATGTGTGAGGCATAATATTAGAAACCCACTCTTTCTCTTTTTTCACACATATGAAAGTTCCATATAGAATTCGTATATCAGAAAAGATTACCATATATAGCACAAAATTTCTCCACCGATTCTTTCTAGTCGAGCTTCTTTGTCTGTCATTATACCCCGAGAAGTGGAAAGAATTACAATCCCCATTCCGCCTAAAATTCTTGGGATTCGTTGATAATTAGAATAGATTCGTAGACCGGGTCGACTGATCTGTTTTAAATTTAAAACAGTTTTATCTGGTCCTTTCCTATTTCTTTTCCTTCTATGTCTTAGGGTTAAAACCAAAAAAAGATTGTTGCTTTCCTGATGTTTCCTCAGGTTTTCAATAAAACCTTCTCGTAAAAGGATTTTAAGAATGTTTTCAGTTATTTTAGTATATAGTATTCGAACTGTTCTTTTTTTATTCATGTCAGCATTTCGTATAGAAGTTAGTATGTTAGCAATAGTGTCTTTACTCATAAGAAACTAAGATTGTTGTTGTCCCCGAATCTTGATATAATTGATATAATCAACATGCTCTTTTTTTTTTCTGAATTATTAAATATTTATGAAATATTAAAGGTATATACGTGAATCACAAACAATCTCCTAAAAAAATTTAAATCTACTAAATTAATTAATTAATCAATTTCATTCAAATACTATAAGCTCTATTATGGTCTCATCTTAATAATACTTTATAATACTTCAGGTGCTAACGAAATTATTTTAGTGAAATTTAATTGTCTTAATTCCCGGGCGATTGCGCCAAAAATTCGAGTTCCTTTTGGATTTCCTTCTTGATCAATAACAACCGCAGCATTGTCATCATATCGTATTATCATACCATTGTCGCGTTTTAGTTCTTTACAAGTACGTACAATTACGGCTCTAATCACTTCTGATCTTTCTAGCGGTGTATTTGGTATTGCTTCCTTGATTACAGCAACAACAACGTCACCGATCTTAGCATATCGTCGATTACTAGCTCCTATGATTCGAATACACATCAATTTTCTGGCTCCGCTGTTATCCGCTACATTCAAATGGGTTTGAGGTTGAATCATATCGTTTTTATCTGTTTTTTCAATGCAAGGGCAAAGGAAAGGGGTCAGTAAAAAAAAAAAAAGAAATATTGTTTATTCAAAACAAAACAAGAACCTTGCAATTGGTTTTTTTCATCCGAAAAACCTCTTTCTTTTGGTTCTACATTCCTATCCTGAAATAATGAATTGAGTTCGTATAGGCATTTTGGATGCCGCTATTGAAATAGCCTTTCTGGCTATATTTTCTGGTACTCCGCTCATTTCATAAAGTATTCTACCTGGTTTAACGACAGCTACCCAATATTCGGGAGATCCTTTTCCTGAACCCATACGTGTTTCCGTAGGTCTTACTGTAACTGGTTTGTCTGGAAATATACATACCCATATTTTTCCGCCGCGGCGTGCGTTTCGTGTCATTGCTCGTCGCCCTGCTTCTATTTGTCTAGATGTGATCCAAGCAGGTTCAAGCGCTTGAAGGGCATATCTACCGAAACAAATACGATTACCGCGATAAGATATTCCTTTCATTCTTCCTCTATGGTGTTTACGGAATCGGGTTCTTTTGGGGTTATAGTTGATGGTTATTGATTACTTCCATCGCTACTACAGAACTGGACATGAGATTTTCGTCTCATCCAGCTCCTCACGAACGAAACGATTATAAAATAATATACATGTATTTAATAAATTAAATAATATATTGAATCATGAGAGTTTTTGATAATTTATTAGAAATTGATATATCTTTTTTGAGATATAACTAAACATACATTCGATTGATAGTTATCAAAAATAAGATTTTGTTTTATTTTTTTTATAAGGTTATAACGAATCTTTAGTTTGTTTTGTCTTTATATTCGATGTATATATTATAATATTGGATATTGGATCGACTACAATTTTGAAATTCAAAAAAGAAATATTTTCGTGGGCGAATATTTACTTTAAATTTAATATTCATTTTATCGGATTAGTGCATGGCATGACTTTTATTTTAGGATTTATTCATGACATGAC